TAGATCCTTTATCCATAGAATAAAAGTAAAGTATCTAGGCATACCTATTTCTTCATATTCATATTTCGACTTTTATGAAGTTTATTTCTTTGCTACAGCTGATAAAAATCGTTGTTTTGAACGATACATATGTAGAAAGCCTACTCTTTGTTTCTAGTATTTATTAACGTTAACGGATTTTTCTTTCTTTCCTTTTTTTATTTCTATAGTGGAGATAGTCGCACGTAATGACAGATCACGGCCATATTATTAAAAGCTTGTGGTAAGAATGGGTTTCGCTCTAGGGCCCGAAAATAATATTCCAAAGCTTTCGTATGTTCCCCGTTACTTGTGTGGATAAGGCCTATGTTATAGAGTATATAACTTCGATCATAAGGATCAATTTCTAGTCGCATAGCTTCATAATAATTCTGTAAAGCTTCCGCATAATTTCCTTCGGATTGAGCCGACATCCGTTACGGTCGTCATTCGATTCAAAGAATCTCCGTTTCAGAACCGTACATGAGATTTTCATCTCATACGGCTCCTCCTTTATGTGCATAATGATAATAATACATGGAATCAAAAAGACTGAAATATTCTCATTATAAACTAAGCGGGGCTGGTGTTTTTACAAGAAATCTCTAGCCAACCTTCTTGTAGAAGATCTTTCCTTAACATCAAGCATGTTGGTATTAGATAAAAAAAAGTTACTCCAACAATTTCTTTGTCTTCAACGCCCTTAAATTTGCAGGAATTAGTCACTTCAACAGTCTTCGATGGTTATACGGGTATCCAAAATACGAACGAGATGGATGTTTGTTGTCCCAACCATTGGTAGTCCCGATCCTGATAAGGAAAAGGGATAATTTATAACAAAGTTTTCGTGTGTTGATTCCTAGGAGTAGTGCTTCTTCCCCTATGCACCCTATTGGTACTAGTGGAGTAGGGTTGACCTAACCCATAGGTGTAACCTTTCGCTCAATACTCTAGAATCGACAATTGAAGCATCTGAGGCTGCATTAATCGGGGATACACGACAGAAGGCATTGTTTTATTTACAAACTTCACCTTCAACAAGCGTAGATTTATTTCCATAATTTTTTTCTTCCTATCCCGAATAATGTTGTCTTTCTCTTAAGACCGAGAGCGGTAAAAATAAAAAAATAAAAAAAATAATCAAATCGCACCATCTCTGTAATAGGTGAATGCCTCTTTTTCTCCCGAAGTTGTCGGAATTATTCGTAATAAGATATTGGCTACAATTGAAAAGGTTTTATCAATAAAATTTCCATTTATCCCAGATCTAGACATAGGTGTATTAATCCATTCTATAATTTATTTTAATTCCCTTTCGTGAGAAAACGATCCCACAAACAAAGGAATTGTGCAGTACGAAATAACATAAAAACGGATTCATTAAAAAGGAAGACCTTTTACTCAAATTGTTTCTTTTTGACAGGAATCAATAAAAAAAATCCGGGGGCGGTTCATGAATTTGGAATAAATTTATGGGTTAAGAAGTTGGAGTAAAGAGTTGTTGTTGAAAAATCTAAAACTGGAAAGAAATTTTATAATTTTTATGAAAATTGAATAATAGTGTAAACTAAATAGAATCATGATTTAAAGGTATCCATTAAACACAGTCTAAAAAAAATATATCGATCATTGGATTCGTTTCAATTGAGTGATTTAATCCGGTATAAATATTAGAAAGGGCGGAAACACCATCTTCGCAAACATGAATAGATATATATCCTTATTTTACAATTTTTCCCAAAAAGGATTTATCTTTATCCCCAGCCTCGGAGGAAGGATTTTTCTTTGATGAAAAGTTTTCTATTTTTAGAGTTAAATATTGAATGTACATAATACCTATCCAAAATAATATGAATGACTCACTATTCACTCGGTTTTTGGGCCATAATCATTATGTAGGAGAGATGGCCGAGTGGTTCAAGGCGTAGCATTGGAACTGCTATGTAGACTTTTGTTTACCGAGGGTTCGAATCCCTCTCTTTCCGTACTCGTCAACTAATTCACCAATGTTACTGACTGCAATGCATCAAATAAGAATGGATACTCCAACAGTTAGACCTTTCTTTGATATAGATTATCTATTCCTACCCCGAATTTCTGTGGTACGAAAAATACTGGACAAAATCGACAAGGAATGAAAATACCCTACCGATCTATGATACATGAATAAGAGAAAAATCCCCAGATGAAACCCCTTACCTTACTTACCCCGGGTCCCTTTACTTAAGCCAAAATGAAGGGGGCAAAATTGCCCGAACCCTTGTTATTTTAGTTATGGTTAAGTCTGACGAGAGTAATATTCTACAACTAGCAATTCGTTTATTTTCAAACCGACCCATTTACTATCTATTATTTGATTGACTAATCCTTCATATTGGAATGGGTGAAGAGTCAAATGTTTTGGTAATTCCTCACGGGGGGGTGAATCAAGATAATTTTGAATCAGAGCCCTGGATTTTTGCTCATCCCTCACTGTAATAATATCTCGGGGTTTGCAGCGATAACTTGGTATATCTACTATACGACCATTAACTAAAATATGTCTGTGGTTAACTAATTGGCGGGCTTGAGGAATAGTCGAAGCCATACCTAATCGAAAAAGGATGTTATCTAAACGCATTTCAAGTAATTGTAGTAAAACCTGACCTGTTGACCCTTTGGCTTTTCCGGCGATCCGAACGTATTTAAGTAATTGTTGTTCTGTAAGACCATAATGAAAGCGCAATTTTTGTTTTTCTTCTAAACGAATACGATATTGAGATTTTTTGCCGGGGCGCGATTGGTTTCTAAGATCGCTTCCGGCTCTAGGCTTTTTACTAGTTAGCCCCGGTAAAGCCCCCAGACGACGGATTTTTTTGAAACGAGGTCCTCTGTAACGCGACATAAAGACTCCTTATTTTTTATGAAATTTCATAAAACAAAATTAAAACTAAACTAAAATATGATAAATTAAGCGAAATTTACTGAAGTATTACAAAGAATAAATAATTAGAGGAATTGTATCAATATCCGTACCTTATTGTATATAAATAATTGTATTATATAAATAAAAAGAATTTAAAATAATAAAAATTTAGGGTTCTTTTCTTATCTTAATTGATTTGTTCTACAGAGACCGAACTCCTCCAATCCAATTTTTATTCATAATTGGAAGTTCCTACGAAATAATAGAAATAGATCAGTGACCCTTGGGAAAAGGGAAAGAAGTTTTTCACTTTGATTTCACATTATCAATTAAATTATGTAAAAAATCAAACAAATGGAGAAAAGCCGGCTATCGGAATCGAACCGATGACCATCGCATTACAAATGCGATGCTCTAACCTCTGAGCTAAGCGGGCTCGCATAACATAAATTGTACACATATACTAATTTAGTAAACTACTGAGATATTAATTGTTCATTCTTAGCTATTTCATAAGAAATATTATTTATATAAAAATAAATATATAAAATATATATATAAAGAATATTTCCAAAAATATTGGATATTTGAATATTAAATTTCGATCTATTTCTCAAATATATGTTTATCGATAATTAATATCTTAATTAGCTTAATTAAATAGTAAGATTTTTTTTTTACTATTCTATAAGTACTATGTTTTTTTGATATTTTATTATATTTCATATATATTATATATGAAATATATTTTAATTTTTTTATATATTTTATTTAGAATTATCTTCTAATTATAAATTAACGGAATGATTGTTTATAGCCATTTTATTAGTTATGGCTAGTAATTAAATTTTAAATTAATAATACTCAAATTTTCCTTTTTTTTGTTATGTTATAGAGGGTCTGCCCTAAGAAAAGGATAAGAATAAAATGAAAGATAAAAGTGTAATTCAGATCATAATGAAACACTCCTCTGGTTTCATTCGAAAAGGCGAAAGCTAAGATGAAAAAAAAAGAATCGACCGTTCAAGTATTCAAAATTGCACGGATAGAAATAGGGGCATATCTAAGTATAATAAATATATTATATATAGTATAATATATATGTTATGCGGTATATATCTATATTGAATTTCTGATATAGAAATGTGATATAGAAATGATAGAATCATTTCTGATTGGACCAAATACTGGTCTCCGATAGAGATCAAAGAAAATAGACAAGAAATCAATAGTAGAAAACACTTTTCAATATAGGAACCGGTATCTAATGAATTCAACGGTTCCAGCATAATATAAATGAAAGAAAAAAGGGTGACGGCATCATAATGTGATCCTAATCACATCACAAAACAAAAAAGGGGATATGGCGAAATTGGTAGACGCTACGGACTTAATTGGATTGAGCCTTGGTATGGAAACCTACCAAGTGAGAACTTTCAAATTCAGAGAAACCCTGGAATTAAAAATGGGCGATCCTGAGCCAAATCCTGTTTTATTAAAACAAACAAGGGTTTCATAAACCGAGAATAAAAAAGGATAGGTGCAGAGACTCAATGGAAGCTGTTCTAACAAATGGAGTTGGCTGCATTGTGTTAGTAAAGGAATCCTTACATCGAAACTTCCGAAAGGATGAAGGATAAACCTATATGCATACGTATAGTACTGCAATACTATCTCCAAATGATTAATGACGGCTCGAATCTGTATTTTTTTATATTTATATGAAAAACGAAAGAATTGTTGTGAATCGATTAAAAATTGAAAAAAGAATCGAATATTCATTGATCAAATCATTCACTCCATCATAGTCTGATAGATCTTTTTAAGAATTGATTAATCGGACGAGAATAAAGATAGAGCCCCATTATACATGTCAATATCGACAACAATGAAATTTATAGTAAGAGGAAAATCCGTCGACTTTAGAAATCGTGAGGGTTCAAGTCCCTCTATCCCCAAAACGAAACGGTTGACTCCCTAATTATTTATCTTTTATCATTTTGTTAGCGATTCAAAATTCGTTATGTTTCTCATTCATTCTACTCTTTCACAAACGGATCTGAGCGGAAATTTTTTT